CCTGGCTGCTCACTCTTTGGTTTTGTCACTCGGATTCTTTTTTAACAACAGAGGAAACAGATGATGACAGAAAGAGGAACAAGTGCTGCTGCCACTGCAATTAGAGCAAGGCTCCAAATTGGGGGCTGCCCCCTTTCTTTTTTCTGCTGGTGGTGGGTTTAGTGGAGCTGATCCATTTGCCGGAGGAGGAGTAGGAAGTGAAACTGCACTTGTAGTGGCCTTCCGCATAAATTGGAATTGAAATCGAAGGAGCTCAAAGAGCACCTTAAAAGGGCAGAAGTTTCCGGGATTGGGCCAGTAAGTTGGTTATGAGACACATTGAAAGTCGTGAGTGTGTTTTGATCGAAAGGTGGAATAGTACCTCCAAGAGAGTTTTGTTGGAGCTCACATTTTGTTAGCTTAGGGAGTTGAGCGTATGCAGCGGGTATTGAGCCCGAAAATGGATTATCGGAAAGGAAGAGGAATTCCAGGTCCCCAAGATTTGAGAGATCGGGGAGAGGACCATACAGGGAATTGCTTCTGAAGCTGAGCTTAGTCAAGAAACTCACATTTTGCAGCAGCATAGTGGGAAGGGAGGCGGTGAGTTGTAGTCCTTCAAGGACCAGGCCTGTAACATGCGAATTGGAACAACCAATCCCAGCCCATCTGCTCTGGTTCCTATAACAAGGGGGCCTGTCCAATTTCCATGCAGATAAGAGACATTATTGGAAGCTGATGAAGAAGTAAGGATCTCCCTCGGTTGTATTAGTGCATCCCTTTCACCAGGGTAGAACTCCCCCACTTCTGAACCAGAAATGACTGCCCCTGCAGCAGCAACACCACCACCACTGGAAAACAGACATTGGAGCAACACAAGTAATAACGCTGTCAGCACACCTGGATGGAGAATCTTGGAACTAAAACTGCTAATTAACGGAGAAAATCTCCTCCTCATCATCAATATTATTGACTATTAGTCCCTTAATTTCCTCCAAACATGGACTAACAGCTCCGGATGTTGTATTCTTTTAAAATAAAGAGAAAACATGAATACCCAAAAGGAGGAAAATAATAAGGATGATAGGGATCTTGGTGATAATCCAATTCGTGAGAAAAGAGATAGTTTGAATAAAGCTTTTGTCGCCCCAGGATGGATTGAATTCATGCTCCCTCTTCCAGGTCGAGCATGAAGCCATCTCTAAGGAGACAGTCTGCCAAGTGAGCGCGAAGGTAAGACCATCTCGCTAGTATCTTCTTGTTGTTCCAAAGGAGCTTCTCATTCAGAAGGAAAGCTGAGAATGAAATGTGGGAAGCGAGCTTGCTGCGCCTATCTATGGTAATAGAATCCCGGTGGTAGTAGTTCTTTTTTTCTTAAAAGAGGGATAAGGTAATTCCTCACCAGATGAATGCAAGGCTGGAATAACAGAACAGCCAGATTTGACTTACTAATAGGAAAAAAAGCGATTGTTGACTTGTAAAGACGGGAAGAGCAGGGATGAAACCAGAAGGAAGGGATTGGCTTCACGAACGCTTAGCTCAGAACCAAACCTGCTGGCTTTCTCGCATGGAAGGTATCTGTTGAGGGAATCTATCCCAAAGGTAGGCCCAAGGCTGCTTTATGAGCGCCCCTTGAAAGAACAAGAGCTGCATTCATTCCACCTGCGGGAGTCTCTTAACCACCTCTAAATGCCCCCTTTTGGCTAGTATTATCCTTCATCTAGAAAGAAAGGTGGGGGCTTAATAGAGCTTGCATCTAAGGCGAGGGAGTGAGATTCATCTCTTTCTTTTCGTCTCGTTAAGTGGCCTTGAGCCTGAATTCTGGCACAAGAGATAGTAAGACTTTCTCTTCTTGCTTCTCTTCTAAGGTGGGGGATTTGGAAAGAATCGCTTTTTAGCCACCCCTGACTATTCTATTATATCGTATTTGAATAAAGGTATGTGAATAAAGCGATGTGAGGTCACCCTCGAGGGGAAATCGACGGAAGTCTTGTTAATAAGCGAAATTACTATCGAATAAGGAAGTGACTATTGGAATCTTGTTTTTGTGATATTTGTCTATGATCAGCTTCGCCTTAGATCAGAGGGGTCGTAGATCGTTGATGAAAGTAAGTTTGGAAGAACTTATGGAACTCTTTCTTTATTTGGTTTGAAACCTGTGCCTTTAGATAAGAACGACTATCTACTTAATGATGCTCATAAACCTTAGGTGGCTACTTATGCCCGTACGTACTACCCAGGCAGTCATAGTCATCCCCACTACCTTTAACGACAGATACCGTTAGAGCGAGCGGTAGATCGAAGAGACCCGAATTTCGAGTCATAGCCCTAAATGGAAACGTTAATCCAGTAGCACGACGATCAATTCCAGGAGCAGCAGTCGTTGAAGCGGCATAGGCAGGAAGGGGATGGGCCAATCGATTCGGTTTTCGGCGGCAAGCATAGCCCGATAGCCAGAGAGCAAGCCAAGCAGCAGACAACAGATGGTGCAGCGAGAGCAGCAAGGGGTCTTGTCTGGGGTAGTTCAATAAGAGTAGTAAGGTCAGGAATCCCGGTCTTTGAATGGATCAGCTAGCATGTAATAGCCACGCCACAGAGAGAATAGGGATACCATGTGGATAAAAGTATAATGTATAGCCCTAATAGATCTACCTTATTATAATGTAATAAGAGGTATACGGTGTATAAAAGTCCTGGGGCTACTAGTAATACCTGTCCTTCCCATGAAATTACCGAGTTTCCTGAGGTTAACGATTGGAGGGGCTTTCATTTCTTCCAATACAATGAATTCCCGGCCTGTCCCTTTCTTTTAGGCATCTCTTCCCGGGCAGCTCGCAAACCATACTTTAAAGAGTCAACGAGTATAGAAGAGAAAGTTTACCAATATCTATTGAATGACTCATCCGCGTATCAAGCATCAAAAAAGATCCTATCAAAGGCATACAATTGATAAGAAAGGCGAGTAAGCCAGCCAATCCGAGTCCATTGCCATGCGCATTCTATTCGTCTCTTCCGGGACCAACTCACGAGATAAGGTGAGCCCTTAAGCCATCTCATTCATCTGAACCAAGGGCGAGCCACCTGCCTGACTATCTATTGTCGTCTTTTGCAGGGTTCTAAAAAGGCATTTGAGAAATTTGTCCAGAATCATCAATAGAAAAGGTTGGTAATCAAAGGATCTTCTCGTGAGCTTAGTTTCGACGGGAAGGAGACTCTAAAGATCCAGGCCCGATCTCAAGATCCGTCCGAACCTGTACGTATTAGCGTCTCTATACATACTCCCATTCAATTCACGTTATTATTCCCGCCCTTATTGACATCTCGCTCTGCGTCCGTCCCTTTCCCATATTAATATTAGCCAAGTCTAAGTCCATTGGGTGGGAACCTTTCCCACAGGGTAGTACGGTTGAGCCGAGGCAGGCTCAGATCCACTCTGTTTTTGAGTTTAGGCGATTGATGAATAAAGTTTAGGAACTCATGACAGCTCGGGTAGCTATACTTTCTCTTACCCTTGGGGCTAGCGCTCCCTCATTGCATATCCATTTCATATCTTGGCTGCTCTTTATTGTGCTCATGATCCGCATCTCGGGCTCGATCTATACCTTTAATCCCGATTCTCTCTCCCATTCCGATCCAGATGGTATCTGGCAAAGGCTTTAGAAGATCTACCTCAATTTGAACTCTAGCTACACTTGGCCTTTTAAGTTCTGTCGTGGCAGTATCAAGTCGCAAAGGCTGACCAATCAATGATGCAATAGTAAACCTTATTGAAGAGCACAAGTGGCAATCTTGCAAGAAAAACCCAAACCTTGTTGACATTCAAATATATTGTCCATTTAAATACACGCATAGGCCAACTAAACGGCATTCCAGTAGCAGTTGGGGTTATGGATTTTCAGTTGTTGGGGTAGTATGGGATCCGTAGTCGGGTAATTTCTTCCCCGTTTGATTGAGTGCGCTTTTGCTGTGCCATTGAGAAAGAAAACTGAAAGTAGAAGGTTAGGCGGGGACAGGATTCGAACCTGCAATCTTCAGGTCATGAGCCTGATGAGTTAACCAATTCCTCTACCCCGCGCCTAAAGAGAAGAACCAAAAACTAATAAGTTGTGCTAGATAACATTAACTGTTATCGAATTAGGTCTCTACTTTTCCCCACCTCCTCCGTCTCTCTCGCTCTCATCATCATTCTTCTTTCTCGAATCATCCCTATGGTTAGATAGGAATCTGTATATATAGATGAACAACAAATAACAAAATAAGAAGTATGACCACTAGGTACGGGGGTTTCAGGACTCCCCCTACAACAAATAAAAAATGCTATAAGAGGATAATACCAACTTTACGTATAAGAGAGTTTTGCCTCAAGGCTGAAATAATCTTCCTAAACCATAATTCTTCACGCACTTGCCGCATTGACTCTATCAATAGGAATAATAGAAAAATCATAGAAAGATAAAACAAACACTCAAGTAAATGTTGCATTTGATGCCGAATGAGAAATTCAAAGGTTGTGCACTTACGTAATCGTCCAAGAGAACGTTCGATTCCCGTTATACGCGATGTGGCGAAAAAGACACTCGATTCCATTCCAGAAATTCTTTTCACTTTACTTAACTTAAACAACAAAATTCAAAATATAAATTGACGAGAAAAGCTCTCTTTTTTCATTCTAGACCCTTTTAACGACAGAATAAATGATTTAAAAATCATAGCATAGGCTTTTTTTTTGGTTTAGTTATGAAAACTATTTAAAAAAAAGAATTAGATAGAATAACTTCGACCTTGTCAACTGATAGTGAAAAAACGAAATCAGGGTAAAAAAAGAGAAATCGAAAGAAATAACTCGCGCGGTCCAGAATAAAAAAAAGAACAGTTTTGAATATTAAAGAACTTGTATCCATAGAAAATTTGTCGTGACATAGATAATGAATAAATAGGAGTTAATATCATTCCAATTGCCATTACAAACGTAATTAGTCTTTTTGGCATTCGGATAGCTATTCCGCCCATTTGGTCAAGGTAAACAAGGCGTAGTCTATCGTAAGTGGTACCTGCCAAGAAAAAAAGTGCAGCACCGATAAATCCATGCGATATTATTTGTAAAAGAGCTCCATTGAGTCCTGTATCGTTTATAGACCCAATGCCTATAATTATGAAACCCATATGAGATACAGAAGAATAGGCTATTCTTTTTTTTAAATTCCGTTGGCCAAAAGATGTTGAAGCTGCATAAATTATTTGCATTGTGCCTACTATCACTAAAAATGGCGAAAACAGAGAATGGGCGTGAGATAAGAATTCCATATTGATCCGTACTAACCCATACGCTCCCATTTTTAATAAGATTCCGGCCAGAAGCATACAAGTACTGTAATGTGCTTCTCCGTGGGTATCTGGTAACCATGTGTGTAGGGGTATAATCGGCGATTTGACAGCAAAAGCAATAAAAAATCCAATATAGAATATTATTTCCAAGGCTACAGGATACGACTGATTCGCTGACGTTTCAAAATTTAATGTTGGTTCATTGGAACCATATAAAGCGATACCCAAAACTGCTATTAAGAGAAAAACAGAACCTCCCGCCGTGTACAAAATAAATTTTGTAGCTGAGTACAGGCGCTTCTTTCCTCCCCACATAGACAGAAGTATATAAACGGGAATTAATTCTAACTCCCACATGATGAAAAAAAGCAAAAGGTCCCGAGAAGAAAATGATCCTATTTGACCACTGTACATTGCTAACATCAGGAAATGAAATAATCGAGAATCGCGAGTAACCGGCCAAGCTGCTAAAGTCGCTAAGGTAGTGATAAATCCCGTTAGTAAAATAAGTCCTATGGAAAAGCCGTCTATTCCTAATCTCCAATGGAAATCAAAAAAATGTATCCAGTTATAACCCTCTGCTAGTTGGATTAATGGATTATCCATTTGGCAATGATAACAGAATGCATAAGTCGTTAGAAGGAGTTCGAGTACACATATAAATATGGTATACTGACGAATAACCTTATTTCCTCTATGGGGAAGAAAAAAGATTAAGGAACCACCAAATATTGGCAAAATTACAATTGTTGTTAACCAAGTAAAAAAAGAAAATGGATTCAAGTCCAATTTTATTGAATGTATCTATCAATAAGCTAGACCCATACTGCGGGTTGTTTCATGTGATAAGTAAACTCGAACACTCAAGAACTCGGAGCTAACTCTTTAAGCCATTAGGTCCATGGATTCTGTTCTTCCCGAAGCCGAAACAAGGCAGGTTCTGAAAGAGCTCGACCGATGCATCTATTGATGTTACCTATTCATTCCTATTTGCTTTCTTTCTTCCTTCATTCATGGAAAGCTTTATATCGTCTTCTTTAACAAGACTTGTGAAAGCTAGAGATTGCTTATTATATGTCTTTTCTTGGTTGTTAACCAACGGAATACATGGGAAAAAGAAAGTAAGACTGAGTTCAATTAGTCCCGTCCTTCTTTCAAGGAATGGTGGGAGGTCTAACATTTGATTCTTTCTCTCCTCGAGCAAGAAGTGAAGCCGCTTCACTGATTGAGTTGATGAGCGAAGCCACTTGACCGATGAAATGAAGGAGTTAGGACTATTACTATATAAGATAAAAGAGAAACGATCCCATCTATTAGGAAGGCTCTTTCTTGAGTAGCCAAAATAGTCTGTAGCGAAAAGCGCGTTCCTCCTCCTCATAGGCCAGCCAGGAGCTACAAGCAACTAGAGCCCAGCGATAAGAGCGGAGACATTCATTATCTTTGTGCTCCCCCTTCGATCTATCATGGATTAGGGGAGAAGCAACCTATATTCCTACTAGCTTGAGCTCTAACCTTCCTTACTTCTATCTTATTGGAAGAGAGATTGTGACGAGCTATCTACGCTATTTGAAGATATTTTTTTGTCAGAGACAGATTCTTGACCTAAATCAGTGAGTAGTACCTTTCTCGGGAAATCCCTACCTCTGGACTCTGAGATTGGACGGCGATAGGGATTGTTAACAGCTGTATTTAAGAAAACAAAAACTCGCCGACTACATCAGTACACGCTTTATCATAAATAGGATTCACGCAGAAAGTCCGTCAGTCTCACTCTTGGCATTGGCTCGAGTTATGGAGGCTCTCTCTATATTATTTTTTATCGTGCTTGGAAAGCAATCCTTTCTTTCAATCGACTAAGACTGTTAGAAAGCACATTCATATAAGCCTTGCCTTTCAGTAACTATCCTTAGCGCCGTTCTGCCTATCTCCTATTGGGTATTGGGAACAGCTTCAAGAATGCTATTTTAGAGAGCCTTAGCCGTTGTTGGGGCCTCAATTACATCGACCCTTGCTCATCTCGTCTTCTTCATTGCCTTTAGCTCAGACAGCAGACTCTTTCGCCTATAGCTGACGATTTAGGGGGATGTTTGATAAGAAAGTTGTTCTGCGTACTATGAGTTTACTAGACTAGCTACTGTAAATTGCTATTCTAGCACATGTGCTTCTAATAACTGTCAATTAGAAAGCACTTTATATAATGAGAATTTCTTATTACAATATCATAGTAGCGATATTATAACAGCATATAAGCTGCTTTCTTTACTATTATTTATATCATAGAAGCTGGTTTAGTACACATCATAGAAGCTGATGAAAAAAGAGGGGGTAATCCTTTTCAGGCAAGTGAGTCTCTGGATTTCTCCAATTTCATCTCTGATAATTCTCTGACGGATATTGGTTTTGCTGGCTGCCCTTATACTTGGTGTAATAATAGATCATCCTCCGCAAGAATTTGGAAACGCTTGGATAGGGTTCTCGTGGACTCCCATTGGCTAGATTTCGGTCTAATCTCTTGTGTTTTACATCTGTCAAGGGTTGGTTCCATTTCCAAAAGCATAGTTATGAGTAAGCACAGGATCCAGAACAACGGGCTCATCTATATAAAGTACCTAAGGGGTGGGGAATACGGGTGTTCCATTCTTTTTGAATTCCATCTGCCCCTCGTCAGTCTATCTTTGTGCATCGATTCATCTCTCAGTCCGCTGATGGTAAACTCGTATGAAACGAAAGACGAACATTGGGACAGAGCTCTGTCCAAAGAAAGTGCTCAATAAAGACCAGCAGCCTAATTCTTCTCCCCCTAAGCAAGTACTGTATTGATTTTCTTTTTCAGTCTTGGACGTCTTGCTTTCCGTGAGTCTTTCATTCGTTCCTCACCTCAGTCAGATCAAGTTGGTGTAATAGAATAGCCCCAGGAGGGCGCAATGCCTATGTCCGGAAGTGGTTCATCCCGCATTCTTAGTTAGCCCATTTCCTAGTGGCTTTCTTATTCGGATGAGTCTTTCTTTTGTCTTGAGACTGTTTAACTCCTCCAGTGAGTGGTGAGTTTCCTTTTTTGGTTTTCTCTCTTCCTTGCTTGAGCGATTGAATCTTCTTTTAGTTCTAGCACCATTGGCCGGCCCTATCGCTTATGGCCTAAAAAGTCTCTCTCTCAGTCCAAGGTACTATCCTCTAGACCGTCTTGTAGGAAATAACGTATGTAAGTCCAGCACTCTCTTCATTCTATCTGTTAGTCTAGTTAGTAGCAATCTAAGGATTCGCAGCTCTCCAAGGGTAGGTTAATCAGTCTATCCCCATTCCCGATCTTGTAGGAGAAGCCTTTGAGAAATTGTCCTATTACCTTACCTGCTGCCCGGGGTCAATTCCTTTGTATCGAGGGGCACCCGCATAGCCAATCCGCTCAGGAAGTCCGTTTCATTTGGCGGTATCGTATAAAAGAGAAAGGATTCATTTAGGAGCGCTCTTTTCATCCAACTCGAAATATCGTAAGAGAATCAAAGACTTGACACGAGAAGCAGCACCTGGTAACCCTATGAAGCCAACTACCCAGAGTGGATTTTTTGGCCCTGCCCTCAAGGGCAAGGTGCGCCTAATATAGAAGCATAGTCAAAAGACGAGTTTGATCCTGACTTGTTTGCCTTTCTTTACCCCTTTCTTATTGATTTGTTGGTTCACCTTTCAACTTGGCAAAGGAATGCTTTGAGGGGCTGTATTATTTGAGGACCGATCGCGTTTGAGGTCCGGGTCTTAGGGGCTCACGTAGTCCCCTAGGCTATAATAGATTAAGGAAATGCCGGACGTAGTTTCAGCCAGTCGAAAGGCGCATCTATGACTTAATACCAATGAGAAAGGTACACTTTAAAATGAGTAATGCTTACCATTCCATTATTCACACAAACCCTTCTACTACTATCGGCTGCCTAACTGTCGGGAAATCGGGGGGTTTGTCGGAGAATCGGTGTCGTGATGGTGCTACGAGATGGCGATTTCTCGTATAGAAGAAGAGATCCGCGGACCTATTGATTGACAGGAGAAGCCCCGGTATTAGTATGTCCTGGATTCCCGGATTCATTTTCGTCCTGATCCACCCTGGAATTTGGATAATCTACAAAAACATTCTAGGAGAGGACTTGTAATGATCTTCTCAAAGATCACAAGGTGCTGAAGTAGCAGGATAGTAGGTTTTTGTGAAAGGGATGCTCTTATCATGTTATTGTTAAAAAGAAAAAAATGCCTCTATTTGATGTCGATTCATACACACTTCCATTCCTTGTAGAGGAAGGCTAACCCTTTGCTGGCTGGGAGCTGTATGAGCGGTAACGTCCACGTACGGCTCCGTGAGAAGGGCGATGGACAGAAATGGCCTTGTTGTACCTCACTCTCGTCTTCAATGGGGTCTGCTCTTTTTTTTTTGGGAGAGTATGCCAATATGATCTTAATGAGGTGCGGGGCTTTGCATCTGACATTCGTTGGGCTTCTCTCTTCGGGAGCCCGCGTCCAGGCGTTTTTGTGCAATAAACCCCTCCAGCCGAAGACTAGTGGTAGGTGGTCCCGCGGAGCTTTCGGAAAAGGGTAGCCTAGTGTGTAAGCACAGCAATGAACCGCGGCGAACCCTCAGACGACCTATCTAAGATTAGGGGGGGAGATCCTCAGTAGTGGTGACCCTTTCATTCTTCCACGGACTGATTCATGTACCGAA